AGTGATAACAGATCTCGTCGTTAATCTTAAATCTTATTTTAAAAAACATATATTTTAAAAAACATATAGATAGGTACTTATAATTCATTAGTAGGAGAGAAACCTTATGTTTAGGCTAATAAAGAAAAAAACAGAAGTATACGCTTTCGGCCGATATCTATCTATATCTGCTGACAAAGCAAGAAGAGTAATTGATCAAATTCGTGGACATTCTTATGAAGAAACACTTATGATACTCGAGCTAATGCCCTATAGAGCATGTTATCCCATTTTAAAATTGGTTTATTCTGCAGCAGCAAATGCTGCTTACAATATGGGTTCCAACGAAGCCAATTTAGTAATTAGTAAAGCTGAAGTTAATGAGGGTACTGCTAGGAAGAAATTCAAACCTCAAGCCCGCGGACGTAGTTATGCAATAAAAAGAACTACCTGTCATATAACTATTGTAGTGAAAGATATATCTTTAGATGAATATGAAGAAATAATGTATTCTTTCAAAAACCCTAGATGGAAGAAGACAACTAGGATATTTCCTGATGTGTATAATAGTGGGGTAGTATGGGACAAAAAATAAATCCACTTGGTTTCAGACTTGGTATAACCCAAAGTCATCATTCCCTTTGGTTTGCAAAACCAAAAAATTATTCGGAGGGTCTCCAAGAAGATCAAAAAATAAGAGATTTTATAAAAAATTATGTACAAAAGAATATGGGAATATCCTCCGGCACCGGGGGAATTGCTCGTATCGAGATTCAAAAAAGAATCGATTTGATCCAAGTCATAATCTTTATGGGATTCCCAAAGTTATTAATCGAAAGGACACCTCGGGGAATCGAAGAATTCAAGATGAATCTCGAAAAAGAATTTCATTATGTAAACCAAAAATTTTACATTGCTATCACAAGAATTACAAAGCCTTATAGAAACCCTAATATTCTTGCAGAATTTATAGCCGGACAATTAAAAAATAGAGTTTCATTTCGAAAAGCAATGAAAAAGGCTATTGAATTGACTGAACAAGCAGATACAAAAGGAATTCAAGTACAAATTTCAGGACGTATCGACGGAAAAGAAATTGCACGTGTCGAATGGATCAGAGAGGGTAGGGTTCCCCTACAAACTATTCGAGCTAAAATTGATTATTGTTCCTATATAGTTCGGACTATCTATGGGATATTAGGCATCAAAATTTGGATTTTTATAGACACGGAAGAGGAATAAAAAAAACTTTCATTGTTTTTCCCTTCTCTCTATTGATAATTTTTCCCTTCTCTCTATTGATAAAATAAAAAGCGGGAAACTTGTTCATTCGTTTTCTGACCAATCAAAATCATTTTTAATTCTATAGGGTAAAATAAAAATTCGCTTGACCTTTGGATATAATTGCTATGCTTAGTGTGTGACTCGCTGGTTTTTTAGAGTTAGGATTAAAAAAAACTAGCTCTGTAGTCGATCTAAAAACCAACTCATCACTTCGTATTATCTGAATCGAAAGAACCAGTCAAGATATGCTAAATTGATCATATCTTTGTAACAACTGAAATTTTTTTGAATAAACTTCTATTCTAAATTCTAAGTTGAAAGCAAAATACAGAATAAAACAAGGTGTGGATAAAGGGAAGGATGAGAGAAAGAGAGAATAAAATATCAATGATGTAGAATTCCAACATGTAAGGTCTATGAGTCATCTTATAAAAGACAGTGTAAGTGTAATAAAGCATCAATACTAATTGATTCATACATAATAAAATATTTAATGAATCTCGGTAATAGAAGAAAAAAATCAAGAGCTTCGAGCCAATAAAGACTAAGAAGGTTGACTCAAGAATAAATTTGATTGTGAGCTCTGTTGTAGAAGTCTGACCTAATCATTAAATACGAAGCGGTGGGAACGATGAAACCTGTGAATACACAAGATTTTATTGAACAACTGAATCTTACTGATTCACTCGTTGGGATGGCGAAATGAACCGGAAATCTATTCATCTATTCTGAGAAGTCACGAACAAGTGCTACGGCTTAAATAGAGATGGGAAGAGTAAATATTCGCCCGCGAAAATATTTTCTTTTTTGAATTAGTAAACTTGGATTTGGATAATGGACAAAAGAAAATAAAGATTTATTAACTTAAACACGTTTTAAAAACTCTTTTTTATAAAAACATTAGAATATCTATTCAAACGAATTAAAATAAAATTTTGAATCGTGAGGAGCTGTATGAGAAGAAATTCTCACGTCCAGTTCTGTAGTAGAGATGGAATTCCGAAAAAACAAAACCATCAACTATAACCCCAAAAGAACTAGATTCCGTAAACAACATAGAGGAAGAATGAAGGGAATATCTTATCGAGGTAATCATATTTGTTTCGGTAAATATGCGCTTCAAGCACTTGAACCTGCTTGGATCACATCTAGACAAATCGAAGCAGGTCGACGGGCAATGACACGAAATGTGCGCCGTGGTGGAAAAATATGGGTACGTATATTTCCAGATAAACCGGTTACAGTAAGACCGGCTGAAACACGCATGGGTTCGGGAAAAGGATCCCCTGAATATTGGGTGACTGTTGTTAAACCGGGACGAATACTATACGAAATGGGTGGAGTAACCGAAAATATAGCCAGACAGGCTATTTTAATAGCAGCATCCAAAATGCCTATACGGACTCAATTTATCATTTCGGGATAAAACTGTAGAACCAACAGAAACAAGTCTTGGGATGAAACAAAACCACGGGTTTCTTTTTTTAGACAAACACTATTTCTTTTATTTTCTTCATCCTTTGTGCATTGAAAGAACAGACTAAATATTTGATATGATTCAACCCCAGACCCATTTAAATGTAGCGGATAACAGCGGGGCTCGAGAATTGATGTGTATTCGAATCATAGGAGCTAGTAATCGTCGATATGCTCATATTGGTGACGTTATTGTTGCTGTGATCAAAGAAGCAGTACCAAATATGCCCCTAGAAAAATCAGAAGTAGTCAGGGCTATAATTGTTCGTACCTGTAAAGAACTTAAACGTGACAGTGGTATGATAATACGATATGATGACAATGCTGCAGTTGTGATTGATCAAGAAGGAAATCCAAAAGGAACTCGAATTTTTGGTGCAATCCCCCGGGAATTGAGACAATTAAATTTGACTAAAATCGTTTCATTAGCTCCCGAAGTATTATAAAAAAAAATGAAATCTTGAGGTATTTGAAAAAAAAAAGATTAAGAATAAGAACTCGATTAATTCGTAGGTTGTGTTTCACGCATATATCTTGAAAAATTCATATTCATAAACCAATCAAAAAAAAACATGTTGATTATATCCAATTGTGAGGCACCAATAATTTTAGTTTATCATGGGTAGAGACACTATTGCTGAGATAATAACCTCTATACGAAATGCTGATATGGATAGAAAAAGAGTTGTTCGCATAGCATCTACTAATATTAGTAAAAATATTGTTAAAATACTTCTCCGAGAAGGTTTTATCGAAAACGTCAGAAAACACCGAGAAAAAAACAAATATTTTTTGGTTTTAACGCTGCGACCTAGAAAGAATAGTAAAAGACCCTATAGAAATTTTTTAAATTTAAAACAGATCAGTCGACCCGGTCTACAAATCTATTCTCACTCTCAACGAATTCCTAGAATTTTAGGCGGGATGGGAATTGTAATTCTTTCGACCTCAAGAGGTATAATGATAGACCGTGAGGCTCGACTAGAAGGAATCGGCGGAGAAATTTTGTGTTATATATGGTAATCCTTTTAATAGTAATAGTGAAATCGGATCCGATCTATTCTCACTCTCAACGAATTCCTAGAATTTTAGGCGGGATGGGAATTGTAATTCTTTTTATTGTTTCTCCTTCATTAGTTCAGAGGCTTGACCTGGAATGAAAGAACAAAAATGGATACATGAAGGTTTAATTACCGAATCGCTCCCCAACGGCATGTTCCGGGTTCGATTAGATAATGAAGATCTGATTCTAGGTTATGTTTCAGGAAAGATCCGGCGTAGTTTTATACGGATACTGCCGGGAGATAAAGTAAAAATTGAAGTAAGTCGTTACGATTCAACCAGAGGCCGTATAATTTATCGATTACGAAACAAGGATTCTAAATAGTAGTAAATAGTAGGTGGTTTTTATTCAATACGATGCGAGATGAAAAATTTCAAGAAACGTATTTTCTACCAATGAACTAGATATAGATTTCGAATTAAGTTAAGATAAGGAATAACAACTATGAAAATAAGAGCTTCCGTTCGTAAAATTTGTGAAAAATGTCGACTAATCCGCAGGCGGGGACACATTATAGTAATTTGTTCCAACCCGAGACATAAACAACGACAAGGATAATCAGACTCACCGAAAGGGCTCAATGTACAAATAAAGAATCTGGTTTGACATGAAATGGATATATCCATATATTTCTGACGCATATTTATGAGATGCTACAATATGGCAAAAGTTATACCGAGAACTGGTTCGCGTAGGAATGTCCGTATTGGTTCACGTAAGAGTGCACGTAGAATACCAAAAGGGGTTATTCATGTTCAAGCAAGTTTCAATAATACCATCGTCACGGTTACAGATATACGTGGTCGGGTGGTTTCTTGGTCTTCGGCCGGTACTTGTGGATTCAAGGGTACGAGAAGAGGGACACCCTTTGCCGCTCAAACTGCAGCAGCAAACGCTGTTCGTACAATAGTAGATCAAGGTATGCAACGAGCCGAAGTCATGATAAAGGGTCCCGGTCTAGGAAGAGACGCAGCATTACGAGCTATTCGTAGAAGTGGTATACTATTAACTTTTGTACGGGATGTAACCCCTATGCCACATAATGGCTGCCGACCTCCGAAAAAAAGACGTGTGTAGAAATGAACAATAAATTTCAAAAGAAACAAGAGAAATAAACAATTCAATAAAATAATATTACTATGGTTCGAGAGAAAGTAACAGTATCTACTCGGACACTACAGTGGAAGTGTGTTGAATC